TTTCTAATTGTTCCAAAGTCGTATAAATTGAATTAATTAAATTCAATTTTTCTCGTTCTATTTCAGAATAGCCATTCACTCGAAACCGATCTGCTTCGGTTTCGACTTTCCTTAAGCGGGCCCGGGCTTTTTCCAGCTGTTCAATGGCTCCTTCCCGTAGTTCTTCTGAATTTCGAATAGTTCTCAAGATTCTCTGTTTTCGATTATCTAATAAATCACTTAATGAAAGTAGATTCTCTTTCCATTCATTTCAAAATGTCTATGATCTCTTCCCGAACCAAACATGAATCTTTAGATTCATTTGGCTCTCACACTCAATTACTTATGGGACATTTCCCTATCTTTTTTTATGTAATGTTTTATGTAATGAGCCTATCCTCTCTTCTCTATTTATATTGATATTTGATACTCCATAAAAGATTAAAAATGAAAAATATTGAAAACTATTACCAATACAAGACCAGAATATTCGGAGGACTCTTCTGACCAAAGAAAGAATTGTCAGCAAAGTTGTTTTTTTTTCTTCAAATCCAAAGAATTCTTATTCATTTATACATAGGTCATCGATTCCGCATTGTAAAAAAGGGGGTGAAATTCACTGTTTTTCCTATTTTTCACCGTAAAGAGGATTTAAGCCATTTTATCGACATGAGTGTTCTATATCGAAAAAAAATTCCAACAATTTTTTGGAAACCATTTCTGTATTAAAATAGTGGTAGAAAGAGTACTACACTGCGTCTAGATTTCAAACTGCTTAGCTTTAACCATGGTAATAGTCCAAAATTCTTGGTTAATAGAGAATCAAAGTGGATTTACCAATGAATTACGAAATGCTATGGTTCTTCATTTTTTTTTTTTTAATTTTTTCAAAATTTATTAAAAATTAAACTTATTGATAAGTAATTCGCGGGATCATGCACATTTTCTTAGTTATAACGAAAAAAAAGTGCAGTTGGTTGGATCCAATCTATTCTTTGAAATAAACAACTCGCACACACTCCCTTTCCAAAAAAAACCAATACACCTAGCACTACACTTAGATTTATTGGATTTGTTGCTAAAATATCGGTATTAAACCCGAAACTTCCGGCGGATGGCCAGTAACCCAAGCAAAGGAAAGAATCGGTTATATTTTTCATATGATCTCATCTCCTCTTATGGATAGACTAATTCTCTTTCTAGGATTCCTATTTTTAGATTTTTTCTTAGTTTTTATTTTATATGATAATATATTCTATATATATATAGAATATATTAATATTATTCCCATTCCTTACTATTAATCCATATTAATTATTAGTACCATATTAATTATTAGTAATTCTATTAATGTAATAATCTTATTATAATTAATAGAATAATCTTTATATAATAATAAGTATTAATAGAATAATAAGAATAAGAATGTTATAATAAATATATTAAAAATGAATATTCAAATATTAATATTATATATTAAATCTATTTATTATTTGAATTGGTCCGTCAATTGGAAGATTCCCCATAAGAATGATACTTATTAGAATTAGATACCAGTTCTTATGTAAATTGCAAAATCTCTAGTTTTCAACACTTTCGAAAAACTTTCTAAAAAAAGGGGGGGGTTGATTGGACTAAAAAAGGGAAGGAAGAAGGCGAATCAGTATGTTAATTCCTCACCCTTAAATCAGTCCTTCCCTGTGTTCTTGTCGGAACGAATAAATTAGTGTAGGAGCGAAATCTTAATTTAATTTGAAAAAGCAAGAGCAGCAAAGCAAGTCCACGGAAAAACTAATATTGATTTTTATTTTTCTATTTTTTTTAGGATTAAACAAAAGGATTCGCAAATAAAAGCGCTAATGCTACAACCAGCCCATAAATTGTTAAAGCTTCCATAAAAGCCAGACTAAGCAATAAAGTACCCCGTATTTTTCCCTCTGCCTCCGGTTGTCGCGCAATCCCTTCTACAGCTTGTCCTGCAGCAGTGCCTTGACCAACCCCAGGTCCAATAGAAGCAAGCCCGACGGCCAACCCAGCAGCAATAACGGAAGCGGCAGAAATCAGTGGATTCATGATAAGTTCCTCGCACCCCAAATAAAATAAAGAAAAGAAATAGTTAATGATATAATCAACCAACAAATTATGACTTAATTATTCAATTACTAAGATTTATCCAGTCGAAGTAATTAAGAATTCCGAATTGAAATAATAATATTTCTTGAACTATCCGAATTACTTCGATATTTTTTTTTCGTTTCTACACACGTAGTTTTTTTTTTGAATCCATATAACTTTTGTTCTTATCTTACCTTAATTTTTTGAACTATTCTTTGAATTCTTCGTTCTTTTTCTTGATTTAATTTATTTAGTCATTCAATATTCAATTCACAATTAGAAATGAAACGGAAGGGCTTCCTTTTTTGAATCCCTATCTAAATTTACAGTAGTAGCAGGGCAAATTTAGATATATAGTTAATTCATATATAACTAGTTAATATCTAATATCACATATACATATGTTTCTTCCATACCGTAAACCAATTAGTCGTGTCTTAGATTCAATCGGATTCGAGAATCATTCTTTGAAACCAAACCTCTAAAAAAAAATAAAGAGTTGTCTTATATCGATTAGATTATATACACCTAGTTCGACCCCCCTCACTCCTACTCTATTTTTTTTTTTAATCTCGGTTTTTTTGAAGCCCTTTCTTCCCTTTTTTTATTATCCCATATGGATATAATCAATCTAAATCAATTCGTTAGACCGAATTATTGCATAGAAATATCGGAATTTGAGTGATCTAAATAGAATTTGATTTTTTTTTTTTTACAATTCCCAGGTAATCTTTTACATTTTACTATTACATATTACACTAAATCGTATACTTATTTTAACCTTATTGCATCTTTCTGGGGGGGGGGATAAACCTTTTATTCAAAATTTTCAAAATATCTTTTCTTTCTATTTTATATATTTATGTTCTCTAAGTAGATTATCTTGAGCCGTACATACATTGCGATGGGCTAAACTAAAAAAAATACTATTTCGAAAACTAGTCAATGATGGCCTTCCATGGATTCACCTATATAAGCTGCAGCTAAAGTAGCAAAAATAAGAGCTTGAATACCACTTGTAAATAATCCAAGGAACATGACAGGTATAGGAACTACTAAAGGTACTAAAGAAACAAGAACAACAACTACTAATTCATCAGCTAATATATTTCCAAAAAGTCGAAAACTAAGCGATAAGGGTTTTGTGAAATCTTCTAAGATGTTAATCGGTAAAAGGATTGGAGTTGGTTGGATGTATTTACCAAAATAAGCTAATCCTTTTTTTGAAAGACCCGCATAGAAATATGCTACTGACGTAAGTAAAGCTAATGCAACAGTAGTATTTATATCATTTGTGGGTGCAGCTAATTCCCCATGAGGTAACTGTATGATTTTCCAAGGCAAAAGAGCCCCTGACCAATTAGAAACAAAAATAAATAGAAACATAGTTCCAATAAATGGAACCCACGGACCATATTCTTCTCCAATCTGAGTTTTGCTCACGTCTCGAATGAATTCAAGGACATATTCAAAGAAATTTTGACCGAAAGTGGGAATGGTTTGCGGATTTCGAACAACTAGAATGGCTGAAACTAATAAGATAGCAATTACAACCCAAGAAGTAATAAGTACTTGGGCATGCACTTGGAAACCCCCTATTTGCCAATAGAAATGTTGACCTACTTCCACAGCCGATATATCATATAATCTTTTTAATGTGTTGATGGAACATAATAGAACATTCATATTGCCCTCTAAAAGAAATAGAACTTGAAAGGGAATTATTTTGATTCAACCATCTCCTTTTTGACTTGTCTACTTTCATTTTCTATTTGGAATACCGACTAATCGCATAATATTTCCGTTTGTTCTCTTTATCTTTTTCTTTTTTGCGCGATTTAGTATTAGTAATAGTATAGTAACCGATTCCATAAATCTATGAATCCCCCCAACCAAATCAAATAATTTATTTATCTTATTATTAATCAAGAATTTCGTATAGAGCTAGAACGACCCTCACAAATTGCAAATACTAATTTGTTAAGAATTAATCGGATTGAAGCTATAGCATCATCATTAGCTGGAATCGAAATATCGGCGAGGTCTGGGTCACAATTTGTATCGATTAAACAAATCGTTGGAATTCCCAAAGTGATACATTCTCGAAGAGCTGTATATTCTTCTTGCTGATCAACAATTATTATAATATCGGGTAACCCCGTCATATATTTAATGCCGCCAAGATATGTTTCCAAGTGAGATAATTGTCTCTTCAAGATAGCAGCATCTCTTTTTGGAAGACAGTTGAGTCTCCCCGTCTTTTGTTCCGTTCTCAAGTCCCTGAACTTATGAAGTCTCGTTTCTGTAGTATACCAATTCGTTAACATACCGCCGAGCCATTTTTTATTAACATAATGACACCGAGCTCTTATTGCAGCCCTCGCTACTGAATCAGCTGCTTTTTTTTTGGTACCAACAATTAAGAATTGTTTTCCCCTACTTGCTGCATCAAAAACTAAATCACAAGCTTCTGATAAAAAACGAGCAGTTCTAGTAAGATTTGTAATATGAATACCCTTACGCTTTGCGGATATATAAGGTGCCATTCTAGGATTCCATTTCCTAGTACCGTGGCCAAAATGAACTCCAGCTTCCATCATCTCTTCAAAAGTTATGTTCCAATATCTTTTTGTCATTTATCCCCACACTTAAAAAAAAAAAAAAAATTGAAAAAAGAGACTGAAATATAAATAAATAAATGTTCCTATGGAACCTTCTCTTCTACCGAAAATTGGTCGTTGATACATGATCAGGCCATTCATTTTTCTCTATTTATTATTTTTTTTATTATCTTATCTTTTATTACCAAAAAAAATCAAATGACCGCGTTTAAAGAGATGAATCCGCTCTTAGGAATCATTAAATCCTAGATTGCTCTCATGTATCGCATAAATTCTTTGAAATTAAAAAAAAAAAAATTCTCTGTGGTGGAACAAAATATCTCTCATTTTTCCCTCGAATAAATTATTTTTTTTTGTTTCCAAGGTAATCTTGTTATGTTGCCTCGGCCTTGAATGGTACATTATTCTTTTGAATCCGGTACCAACGGGTATCATTCCCCCTAAAACAACATTCTCTTTCAGACCCTTCAACCAATCGATACGACCCCGGAGAGCGGCTTTTGCTAAAACTCTAGCAGTTTCTTGAAAACTTGCTTCAGATATGAAACTTTGAGTATTCAGAGATGTTTTTGTTATTCCCAATAATAGAGCTCGGTAACAAATCGCTTCTTCCAGGGCACGCCCCGTTCGTTCGGCTCGCAACAATCCAATTAGTTCGCCGGGTAAAAAAACATTAGACATTCCATCTTCTGAAACTAAGACTTTTGATGTTATTTGACGTACAATAATTTCTATATGTCTATTATGGATGTGCACTCCCTGGGATCGATAAACTTTTTGGATTTTATTAACCAAAGAAATACGACTTTGCGCTATAGTTAGCTCAGCACCAATCAAGAATCCCCAAGGAATGCCGAGAATTCTTGTTATACGCCCGTTCCAAGCGTCAATTCTCTTTTCTAGGTTCATCGATATTGAATCAATCGAGCGCACTTCTAATACCTGTTCTACTTTTGGAAGACCTTGTGTTATATCACCAGATCTCGATTTTTCGTATATAAATGTAACTAATATATCTCCTTCATAAAGGATTTCTCCATAATGGCCATGAACAGTTGCTCCTGGAGTCGCCAAATAAGGGTTAGCTGATCTTATTACTACAGAATCCATTTGAACAGTTAGAATTTGACCCGATTTTAGATGTGGTCCATTTTTAGTTTGAGCTATACATAAATTTTCACAAATAAATTGTCCAAGACTAATTATTGTAAACGTTTTTTCACAATAATTATGATGGAGAAAATACCAATTCAAATGGAATGGATTTAAAACGATGTTACTGCATAGATCGGGCTTATAAATTCTCTCGTTTTCGTCCATTAAATAATATTTTAATACTTGAAAAGTTTCCTTTAATTTGTCAAGTTTCAAATTTTGATTCATTTTACCATTTAATAACTCATAATCAGATCTCGATAAATCAAAATTTGAAACTTGAAGTGCTATTCCTAAAGGGCCTAACGAATTCTTAATTGGAATTATAGGATCTCTTTTCAATTTATTAATCCCTTCTTTTATACCATTGTGATATTTTCCATCGTTGAATAGTCCCATTTGAAAACAATTATATGATGACAAAATTATCAAAGATCGGCATTCCTTATTTCTATTCAACAACATACGAATAGTTCCGTGATTTTGGCTAAGTGATTGTTGAATTTTTGCCTTGGAATAAATAGAATAAAATGGATTGATATTGGTCGGATGCGACTCATTATCCGAGATCAATCCTGAACCGGACAGATCATTCCTTTTTCTGAAATACGAAATATGGGATTTCACTAAGTCAATTCTTAGGAAATCTCCAATCAAACCATTTGTACTTACTTCAACAAAAGAAGCGCGGGCCTCTTCTATCGAAGAACTTTTTTTGTCTTGATCCCAATTCAAGACTAAACAAGTCCGAACTAATTGAATCCTTGTGTCAGAAATTCCCCGAATAGATTTTCCATTTCCATAAAGAATATAATTGATAACTTTAAGTTCCAGATTATCCCTTTCCTGGAACAGATCTTGGGGGAAAAGTTTTACTAAATTGATACCGTCCGCTATTTCATATAGAATTACGGGTCGAACCAAAACAAAATACTTTTTCTTGGTAGTTGTGATCCATTGGACATAGATCCAATTTTTCTTTTTTTTTGATTCCTTAGAATTTTTTTTTTTTACCGTTGTTCCGGGTGGTATCAAGATGGCACTGTGTCGGGATATCTTATCCATCTCTCCAGGAAAATAGATATTCCCAGAAAATATTTTTAATTCAATCCTTTTTTTTTTCTTCTCCACTCGGACCAATCCGCCTACTCGACTTCTTATATTTAAAGTGATTGGTGTATCTACTTCAACGATACTATTGTTCCGTACCATTATGGAAGAAGATTCAGGTAAAATATGCACTTCCTCGGGAATGAAAAAAAATCGATCTACTTTGATTTGGTATTTTGGCTTAAATTCTTTGACTCCTCGATACTCAATTAAAAAATCCTCTTTTTTAAAAATGGAATGAATTCCTATAGTCCTATATTTAGTAATTCCCGAACTCTGTGTTCTGTATTGAGGATCATCAAAATAAGCAAGAATACTATTTCTACGAAAAATACCATTGATAGGTATTTCAATCGAGATACCGGAAGGGAACATTAGTTCTTTGTCTCGTTCTTGAATCGATTGGAATGGAAATGGAATGATGAATCTATTTCTTCGCCTCTTTGCCAATAAATCTGAAGTATCGTAGAAAATAGCAGGATGTATAAAATGACAATGATCCATACATAGGATTTGATTA